ATAGGATTTGGCTCAGGATTGCCCACTTTTTATTCCAGGGTTTCTCTGAATTTGGAAGTTACCACTTAGTAGGTTTCCATACCAAGGCTCAATCTAATCAAGTCCGTAGCGTCTACCAATTTCGCCATATCCCCCTTTACACCTACTTATCCTTATAAGACAGGGGTCCTATTGTGATCCAACCCTCCTCTTTCATTTAGTTTGGCTGGAACCTTGTAATTCACTAGATAATATACTTACCCCTATATCGAAAAAGCGTCTACTTCATATTCTATTTCTTGTCTATCTTCTTTCGTCTCGTTAGGAAGACTCGATGCGCATATTTGTATTTGTTCGGCCCAATCCAAAAAGAGTCTATCAATGATAGATCTGCAATTCAATATGGGTGGACCTATCCCGTATATATATATATGCCTTTTCCGCTCTAATTCTTCTCGCACTTTTTTGTTTATAATACAGGAACGGTCGATATTTATTCTTCTTTTTTGTCGTCCTATCTCCTACCTTTCCGAACGAAACCGTAGGAATATCTCATTATTATATGAATTGCAACCCCATCTCTACCTTTCTATTTATTTTTATCCTTATCTTATCCTCTATTTAATTTACCTAATAATCTAATCTATTAGATTAACACTCGAATCTTATAGAATTTCTATAATCTGTTATAGCTAATATAATATATCTTGTTATAGCTAATATAATATATCTATAGTTAATCACTATTAGAACTAATAATAGTTAGGGATAATATTGTTCATAAACAAAACTCTTCAAATTTTGAATACTCTTGTTAATTTAATAGTTAATTATTATAACTATTATAATCTAATTTTAATAGTTAAATAACTTTTTTAATGAAAAAATGAATTTTATTCTATTCATTAATGAATAGAATAAAATTCATAGAATATAGCCAAGATCCCCGCGTTTTCCGAATTTCTATGCACTTTTTCTTTTTATGCGAGCCCGCTTAGCTCAGAGGTTAGAGCATCGCATTTGTAATGCGATGGTCATCGGTTCGATTCCGATAGCCGGCTTGTTCTATTTGTTCGATTTTTTTCATGATTGAAAATAAGAACGTCTTCTTGAGATCAAGGAATATTGAAAAGGCTCCTCCCCTTTTCTCCAAACGTCGGATAATGGATTTTTTATGTTGTAGGAACTTCCAACTATGGATAAAAACGGGGGATTTAGATCCATACAGAAAAAATAAGGAGGGGGCACTTAACTTCCTATGTATACATATACAATATTTTCCATATATAGAATACAATTTATTTCATTCTTCTTTGTAGTACTTCAGCGGATTTGCCTTTGTTTATCGTTTAGTTCAGTCTTAATTTAAGTTTATTCTGTCCATTTTTCATTTTTTTTTTAATTTTCTATTTTTTTTTAATAAGGAGTTTTTATGTCTCGTTACCGAGGGCCTCGTTTCAAAAAAATACGCCGTTTGGGGGCTTTACCGGGACTCACTAGTAAAAGACCTAGATCTGAAAGTAGTCTTAGAAGTCAACCGCGTTCCGGGAAAAGATCTCAATATCGTATTCGTTTAGAAGAAAAACAAAAATTGCGCTTTCATTATGGGCTAACAGAGCGACAATTACTTAGATATGTTCGTATCGCTGGAAAAGCTAAAGGATCAACGGGTCAGGTTTTACTACAACTACTTGAGATGCGCTTGGATAACATCCTTTTTCGATTGGGCATGGCCTCAACCATTCCTGGAGCCAGACAATTAGTTAACCACAGACACGTTTTAGTTAATGGGCGTATAGTAGATATCCCAAGTTATCGCTGTAAACCTCGCGATATTATTACTACGAGAAATGAACAAAGATCAAAAGTTCTGGTTCAAAATTCTATGGATTCTGCTTCCCGCGAAGAATTGCCAAAACATTTGACTCTTGACTCGTCCCAATATAAAGGGGTAGTAAATCAAATAATAGATAGTAAATGGGTCGGTTTAAAAATCAATGAGTTGCTAGTCGTGGAATATTATTCACGTCAGACTTGATCCTAATCAAATAAAAAGAACACAAATCTTCGGACAATTTTGATCCCCTTTTCCGAAGTAGAGTGGATTAAGTCCGTATTTTTCTACGATTCTTGTATTACAACTAGCGGTAAGATTCTCACCCCTTGTCTATTCTTTTTTTTTTTCGAAATTTCCGATACCAACCAAAGTGCTTAGGAAAGGAATAGAGAATCTCTAGAATTACCGTTGGATATAATGGTATCGATTGCTATTAGATAGATTGTGGTCGATACCGCTACTGTTGGTGAATTAGAATAAGATAAGATTCGGAAAGAGAGGGATTCGAACCCTCGGTAAACAAAAGTCTACATAGCAGTTCCAGTGCTACGCCTTGAACCACTCGGCCACCTTTCCTATATAATCTTAGGATTATGGCCCAGAAACCGATTGAATAGCGAGTTATTCATATTCTTTTGAATTATTGCAATACAGACACGGCCAATCAATTCGAAATTGAAAACTTTTCATCAAACAAAGTCAACTTCTAGGGAAGGAAAAAAATACCATTTTCGATTGTAAAGATATTACCAATCGAAAAATATATATATCTATTTTGTCAAGACAAAGATCCATCATTTTCTTTTTATATTTATACTAGATTAAGCCAATGAATTGAAATGAATCAAATAACCCCATTTTATGCTATGATTATGTTATTCTAATTACGTTTAGACTCGACTTATAGTTTAGTTAGACTTAGACTATGGTTCTATCGAAATTCGAAAACTCCTTTGCTTTGTTATTTTCGGTTTCTCAACAACAACTCTTTTCACGAGCTACCCCATATCATAGATCTATTACAAATTAATGAGTCATCTGTGATTTTTTTATTCCCATTGGTGTATACATTCAATTCAAACCAAATGGATAGCTATTATCTAACTTATCTAAAATAGTAAGAGTTATGTTTATTGGTATAATTGGAATGAACCCCAGTCAATCGGATTTCAATATTTCCTATCTATCCCTGCCCCTTTGGGACAATTAGGATGGAAGGTCAACATCTTTTTTGTTCGAATTCGTTTTCTTTTAGAATTTGTTTGTTTTTCTTTTTATGTGATTTCGTACTGTACAATTTCTTTGTTTGTAAAATCATTTTCCCTCGAGGGGGATAATAAAATGAGAAGAATTTATAGAATGGGTTGCAAACTATGCCTAGATCTCAGATAAATGGAAATTTTATTGATAAGACCTTTTCAATTGTAGCTAATATCTTATTACGAATAATTCCGACAACTTCAGGAGAAAAAGAGGCATTTACCTATTATAGAGATGGTGCGATTTGACTCTTTTTATATTTATATTAATTATGTATAGTGTATAGAATTTCTTATTTACTTGTACTTTACCACCCTCATTCATCCTTATACCCACAAGAAAGAGATATTATTAGGGATAAAGAAAAGAATTCTTGAAATAAATCTACGCTTGGTGAAGGTGAAGTTTGGAGATAGAACAATTCCTTCTGTCGTGTATCCACGATTGATGCAGTCTCAGATGCTTCAATTGTCGATTCTAGTATTGAGCGAAAGGTTAAACCTAGTGGTTCTTTATGTATTGCAGGTCACTCCTACTTTACTAGTACTAACTAATAGGTCGCATAAAGGAAGAAGCACTACACTATACCCAGGAATCAACAACACGAAACCTTTGTTATAAATTAGCCCTTTCCTCATTTTATTGGGATCGGGACTACTAAGAGTGGTTGGGACAACAAACATCCATCTCGTTCGTATTTTGGATACCCGTATAATCACCGAAGATCGTTGAAGTGACGAATTCCTGAAATAGAAGGCGTTGAGGACAAAGAAATTGTTTGAGTTACCATTTATTTCTATTAGAATCGACATCTTTTCTTAACACAAAAGATGGACCTCTTGCAGGAAGGCTGGCTAGAGATTTCTTGTAAAAACACCAGCCCCCGTCAGTTCATAATGAGAATATCCCAACCCCTTTGATTTTGAATTACATAGTATGGATTATTCCCTTTATTACTATGCACAGAAGGGGGGAGCCGTATGAGATGAAAGTCTCACGTACGGTTTTGGAACGGAGATTCATTAAATAAAAAAAATAAACGACCGTAACGGATGTCGGCTCAATCTGAAGGAAATTATGCGGAAGCTTTACAAAATTATTATGAAGCTACGCGACTAGAAATTGATCCCTATGATCGAAGTTATATACTCTATAACATAGGACTTATCCACACAAGCAACGGGGAGCATACGAAAGCTTTGGAATATTATTTCCGGGCACTAGAGCGAAACCCATTCTTACCGCAAGCTTTTAATAATATGGCCGTGATCTGTCATTACGCGCGGCTATCTCCACTATAGAAAGAAGGGAAGAAAGATCAAGCTAGTATTTACTAGCAAAAATGGGCTTTCTACATATGTATCGTCTAAAGCAACGATTTTTATCAGCTGTAGCAAAAAAACAGACTTCGTAGGAGCCGAAATAAATGGGTACAGCCTATATACTAGATTCTATGGATAAAGGATCTAATTGAGAGAAGAAACACCGTAAAGATCAATTAGAGAAATTTGTTTTCGGGCCGATACAATAAGAACTGCTTACTTATGTCATGATATGATATAAAAGTTAGGAATCAACTTATGTAATAGAGTCGATCTACTAAGGTATTGAGCAGCGGTGTAGCATCAGATCCCAAAGATAGTAAGTCCTTTCTTTTTTTTTAGAGAAAAGTCTTTTTCAAAGATTCTATACGAATTTCTATATGAAATCGAGATAGTTACCTTTCAGAAGATTATAACAATAAAAAGGGGTAGCTGTTCTTTATTCTTCTGAAGATAGGAAAAAAGAAAAAACAGATTTTTGATCAAAATGAGAGTTTGAAACTTATGTAATTAATTTCTTCTGGTTAACCCAATATAAAATCAGATGGATTTCTCGTAAATCCTATTCTGTTAAAGATATGGTAGATTAATCTGGGACACTA